TTCTGGCACATAAATGAAGGGATCGAAGAGATTATGGCAGATCATGTTCACCAAGAAATGACCCGAAATTGGATCTTGGTCTATTTGAGATTGTTCCTTTTAATCGTAATCAAAGATGTTTTCTTGTCTCTCGTTTCTTTTCTGAACAAATCGAAGAACCCAATGGATCGAACTTTAACTCCGGGTGACTTGACAGCGGACCCCCCGGCGACAAAGTGGTTGGATCCACCAACCACAGGAAATAGGGTTTCGCTAAAGAAAAGGAAATGCAAAAATCTACCAATACAATGAAAAACAAATTGAAAGCATTATTATTAAAAAAAGAATTAAACCACATCCAGATCCAGCCAAAAATCCCGGACTTTTTGGCTGAAGTCGACCTGCCACAGGCGCATCCGATGGATTCCGCGGATACTTTGCGTTTAAAAGCAGCTATAATTCTGGAGTCGAATTTAAATTCTTCCCTTCTTCGTGAGCCACACAGCTGGTTGGACGTAGCACAAAGCCTTGCTCAAAAGGTCAGCCCCGGGGATATAGTAACTCGAGATGATCTTAGTATGCTGCTAGACCAGTTGCAGAATCCGGGCAGTGAATTATATCTGAAAGCCTTCGAGCTCTTAATGTCATGGATGGTATGAGATCACGCTTCTAATAATTATTAGTTTGAGATGAAGATGTAAGTGTGCTGTTTGCAGGAGTAAGTCCCGTCTTAGGGGAATCCCTTCTCAGAATCGTTCGTAACAAGGTAGCAAGAGCAAGTTCTTCGAAGGCCTCGTTGCGGTAATTAAAGAAATCCAGAGGGGAAGGGGGGGTGTAAGGGAAGAACTACGTATTGACTTGATCCCATTTCAAAGGGCCCCTTTACTAATAAGGGGCAGCTTGGGGCAGCCAGGTCCAGTCACATATATCTTGGTGGTCACTCTTCCTTATGACACTAGAATAGATAGAAAGATAGGAAGATTGAATGAGGTAGGGCTCGTCCCCTCATAGGATGATAGAGTGGGTTCCCGAGCTTTCGGCGCTAGGAGAAGAGAAGCATAGGACTGATTCTCATGGTAGCATCTCATTTCATTATATATGGCAATATTCAAAGTAGACCTCTCCTTCATCCTTCTTCTCATATCTGGTAATCTAAGGGAATTGCGGACTATCTTTATAAATCGTCTGCATGATCGTCCGTATCTATAACGACTTCTATAAGGGCGCTAGTCCTCATTCATGTGGCCCTCTTACTCCCTTTACTCACTTTACTACTTCAAAAAGGAAATCACAAAGAAGAAAGTAGGCAGTCCTTAGGAAAGCGAAAGAGAGGGCACCGGACCGGTTCTCGTTATTGGTCTCTTTTACACCAAGAGAAGGAGAAGTAGTTGTTACGTTGCAACCTTCAATGACTGTCTTTTATGATTTCCTATAATACCCAACAGAGCGGGTTTATGCAACTATGCGAGTAAAGCAGTCGCAAGTGAAAGGATTTGTCCCTCAGACAGCACTGAAGCTCATCAAATTTTTGGGAGAAGGCGACACCAAGCAAGACTCGAAGACAGAAAACGATAGAGGTTCAAGATTCTATTCACGATTCTACCTGAGTTAAGCCTTTCTGCTTAGACTTTATAGGCGTTGGAGGCCCTTAACCCTTTCTATTGCGCCTGCCGTCTTCACTCCTGTCTCCCCGTTACCTTCCGCTTGTAACTCTCCTTTTGTCAAGTCTTTCGGTACTGTACTTGTGGAACTCCTTAATCTTTAATTCGACGAAAAACGGGCATAGATTCGAGAGAGGGAATGAAAGACGCTCGAGTGCCCTAATATAGATATGGAGGGAATTCCATAAGTAAGGTTGGACTCTCAGAGAGGAGAAACTGGGTTGGCTCCAGCGAGGACACGGCCCCTCTTATATCCGTCTCTCTTTTTCCTGGCTATATGCCTAGCTAGCGCGCTTTTCTTTATGCTTTGTGAGGAAGTAATTCTTTCTTTGATCTCCCGGTTCTACCTCTGGATCCCCTGCCTGCTTTGTCCTTGGCTTGGCTCGATTTCTTATTGTTGAGCTCTAGAGTAGGGAGGGTTCCCAATTAAAGACAAGATAACGAGTTTCAACTGCTTTCCCGACGTTACATGAGGAGTTATAGGGTCTGAAGGAGAATGGACTTCCTATATCTCCTAAGACTGCCAAAAAGAGAATAGCAAGTCTTACAAAGAGTGCAACTCCTGATCAAGCTGAGCTAAGAAGGAGGAGTTTCTATTAGGAAGATATAGTCAATGATATTCTCTTACATGATCTTCTATCCTAGCGTGCGTCAAAGCCTGCCACTTTATCCTTTCTTACTTCCTTCCTCTTCTTCCTGAAGTGACTTGACTGCCTTCCTACGTTTGGGGCAAATGGCAAAGGTAAGACAAGCTAGGCATAATTCAATTCTGTCTCGGTCTCCAGGCTTAAAAGGCACAAGAATCAGCCTCTGCAGCAGACTCCTATCCTATTCATTCTTTCCTCTCTTGAGCTTTTGCTCTTTCCTCTGGACCCTCTCTTTAGGAAGAATTTCTACGACTGCCCTACTTTATGAAGGCTTCTTCTATGTGATGATAGCCTCTGGGAGCGCCCTTTTATGCCAATGCCAAGTAGGGCTCTCCCCTTTATTGAACAGGGTTTCTAGCCTATTCCTTTTCTTCTTCTTCTTAAAAAGGTCTTGTCTGAGGTATCTAAATCGGGGGAGCTCCAGGAACTTCCTTATGGACCTTAGAAGTTGCAGCTCGCTCTTTGCTTTGTGGAGAAGAGCAAGAGTGGGTCACAGAGGACTGAGCTCATAATCCCGAAATCCATAAAGATTGAGTCAGTAAGTCAAGGACTAAAACGAAACTCTTCCTTATTTTAGAAAAAGGTCTTCTTTGTTGCCCTCTTCCTTTCCCCTTTGACTTTATGGAAGCCCTTCTTACTCAGCTTGAGAGATTGAATTCCGCAAGTTCGAGTGTCTGCGCATTGGAGGAAGACAGAGAGAAGACTAATTCCTTAATATCTTATTCTGCTCATTCTTTATATAGATCTTTAGTTAGCTTTTTAGGGGATTCTTTAGGATAAGCCTTAGTTGCTCTTTCTTCTGTCCGAGTCGAGTAAGCGAGCAAGACGGCCGGAGTGAAAAGGAGGGATAGAGTTCGAAGGTGGGATATCGGGGCGAGGGCGGTGTCCACCTGAAACTAAGCAAGCTGTCCTATCGAGAAGGAGTTTGACCTTTCCGAAAGAAGATTAGGAGTAACCCATTAAGAGTGAAAAAGATATGAAAGCAAGATTCCGACTTCCGCAAAAAGCAAGTACCCAATTGACTTCCTAAAGATAGGAAATGAGAAGCGGTCAATTCTTAACTCTTCAACTATCACGGATTAGCCCATTAACCGAAGACCGGAAATAAAAAAGGAAAATCCCGGATTTCTTGATGTAAAAGTAGCAGCATTTCTTGATTTAATTCTTCTTGCAACTAATTCCTCAATACCCGGTAATGTTCTTACTACAAGGAAGTTAGGGCAGCGGGCAGGCAGGAAGTTAGGTCAATCAGTCGGTCAGTCGCTCAATCCACCCGAGGCAAGGGAGAAGAGGGAACTAAAGGTTGGCTCGCGAGAGGAAAGGGATGAGATTAGGGCTCAGAGTATGTATCCCAGGAATGCCAGATCTGGATAAAGAGGGCTTGATGAATAGGTGCCCTATCTTGAGCTTGAAGAAGAAGAAGGAATGACCCGGGTAGAAAAAGGGAGAGCTAGCACTTTCACTTTCAAGCCGACGCCTGAAAAGCCCAAGCCTGGAACTGATGAAGTCAAGTATTTCACCTTCTGAATCTCGGTTAATTGAATCTCTCGAAAGAGGGAAAGAAAGCAAGCCTTCAGCGAATGGCAAGAAAGCGAAATCCAGGTTTCATTCCATAAGGCTTGGGCTTCGGTTTGTAAACTGATTCTTCAACTCGACCAGGCTCCCTTATCTTGGTAAAAAAACCTGGACGAAGTCATTCAGCTTGGCCGGTCTAGGAAAAGGAAGAAATATAATAGAAAGACTCTACCCGGGCCAATCGTAGATCACAGTCAAACTGAGCAGCAGCCAAGACCAAGGTCTTTCTCCCTCAATCTATAATTGCGAAGCTTGCAGAAATCAGGGACTGGTCTGAAGTCTTTGATGATCCCATCTTGAGAGAGCATGCCTTTCATTCGTATGAACGCTTGCGTCAGCTCTACTCCGATCTCGTGGTCGTGAGAGAGATGAAAACAACGATCGGAGAAAGGTGCGTCGATCATTTCTATCAATATGGAGAGGAAGACGAATATGACATTGAAGACCTAAGGGAGGTCTATTTCCTGCTTGATTGGCTGTCATGCCAGTTCTGCTTTCAAAGACCACTAAAGACAAAGAATCTAGTCCTCTATGGACTGCCTAAGACAACGAAGTTTAAAATCCACATGCTTTCCTCGGTCTTGAGAATCTGCAGGCCCACGAGGGCAGGCTTTCAGCGGCGCAGATGATTACTTCGATCTCTGGCTTTTTGATCTGACCAAGGGGGATCATGATGCTGATGACCCATTTGGAGAGAGAGATGAGGGCCTGCGCTTTGAGAACCCTAACAGTAACAGAAGGGCTCAAGATCTTAGATGGAAGGTCTTTTTGGCTCGATTCAGAAGGGGCTCGGCCCCTTCACAAAAGAGCAAAAGTTCCTGTTGTCATGATAGGGAGGGAACATTCTCCTATTTGCTTCAAAGAAAAGGGACCCCTGAACCTATGGAAAGATATATTCATCTCGCTTCGAATCGTCTCCAACGTTTGTAATCTCAGGGAAGAACGTCTGGTTGCAACATTCTATGGCTGTATAAGGAGGCGGTTAAGCAGAATCATCGACTCTCATAACATTGATATGAAGATAGCGTATAACGAATGTATAGGAAGGATCTTTTTTATTCCCAATTCCCCAGCGAACACATATTTTGAGCAAGACGGGCTCTTTCTATCTGAATTTGAATGTTATCACACCCTATTTGCTTCATCACCGGCATTTTAGAGCTACAGCGAACCAAGCTGACCTACCTCTATCACTAAACTAGACCCTAAGACGTAGTGTAATAATTATTAGGGTACTACACAGTATTGAGGTTCCGGCTGAGTTCTTACAATGGACGCCCCAATCAGAAATCTTACAAGGCCTAGTGTTGCTAGAGTATGCGTATTGGTTGATCTCTTGAAGGATATGCCCAATCGTATTTGGCTGGGGATGGGAAAGTTTGGGCGCTGGCAACGAATCATTTACGAGAATCCCCCGAAGTATTGCTCCTTCTGTCGTATGAGAGGCCACAGCCTAGATGAATGCAAAGCCAGACCTGTTCTAAATAAAGGCAAAGAACCTTTGCAGGATGATACTACGAACCCTAATGGAGCCAAGGAGAAACCAGTTGCAGGCCAGGGTGAGACTTCGAAAGCTGCTGAGAGTGTAAAGCCAGTCACACAAACAGATCAAAACAAAAAATCAAGAACAGCGTGTGATTGGGAGGTTTTCGGTTGCGCCTAGTCTGGATGACCATGAAGTGCAACGAGTTAATGCTGCTATAAATGAGGAACAAGCCAATGTTCTTGATAATAATAATCAGAAAGGCGAGATGGCTGGTGGTGTTGAATCCTTGGTATCAGCACAGGTATCCAATTCTAAGGTGCAAGCTAGTGTGCCCATGCCTGATGCAAGGGTAGAGAAGGAAGATACAAGCGGAAGTTTGAATGAAAAACAAGCTCTTGAACTTGAGAATTCTGGTGCATGTGATAATAGAGTGCAGGAGAATCAAGATGAGGTAGATAATTTAGATCAATTGGATCTCGACAAGGCGATCAGATATAGAGAGTTGAACAGCTTAACCATGTCAGATGCAGGCAAGTGTATTAACTCTAAAACTGTGATGGATACGTTCCAGTTGATATCGACTGCACCCCTCAAACGTGTAGATGATGTGAACTCTCGGGGGGAAGCGGTTGAAAAGCTGAAGAGATTCAATAATGAACTACAGGCCAGATTTGAGAAGATTATAAACAATACTAGCTGCTACTGAAAATGAGTCGGCACAAATTCTTATCGAACATCAGCCATTGGAAAAGGTAAGTTACTCTGAATCTTCTGAGAATGAGAAGGCTATTGAATATGTTAGACTAGACCTAAAGTCACTAAAACTCAAAAGAAGAATAGTGACTTGCCTGCTGGAGCTCTTACTAGGTCCAAGAAAAGGACCATGGATGGTTCTTCTTCGTCCCAAAGTTCCCTATGATTAATTCCATTGTATGGAATATAAGGTAAGGGGCATTGCCAATGCCCCAAGCGTCCGCTACCTTAAGAAGTTAATCAAGGATTATCGGATTAGTTTTCTTGCTGTTCTTGAACCAATGATGAGTTTTGCTGATTATTTAATCGGCAGGAAATTGAAGCTTGCTAATGTTAAAGGGAATGATTAGGAATATGGCAAAATTTGGCTTTGGGATGATAGTGTTGATATTTCTTTTGTTGATAAATCTGACCAACATATTCAAGTAAAACTTTATCTGCCTGGGCTGAATGCGGTTGCCTACTGCACTTTTGTTTATGCTAAATGCCGGAAAATATGGTAAATCATTGATAGGAGGTGGACTGGCATGCTCCATAGACCTATACATGCTGCAGGGGCTTACCTGAACCTATACTTTTGTGAGAAAGGTGCTAAGGCGCACTACGGAATATTTGAAAAAGAACTCTAAAACAATATCGTAGATAATAGTGGCTTTACTTCTTTAAGTGAGCTAGTTGATCGAGAAACTATTGCCCAAAGGTGCTTTTACGAAAGCGCGGGTGGAACGGCATGTCATTTGCTGTTAGCTGTTAGCCTTTCTAGCGGCTTTCCTATCTTTTGTTTGCAAAGCATTCCTCTAGCAGCCAATCTTGCTTCGCCCTACAGCTAGTGGAGACAACGACTAATAAGATTGACGACAGGAGAACACCTTGCTATTGCTCGCCTTCGGAATAGACTAATTGCTAGCCCTCGGACTAGCCTTTTGAAGCTAAGCTAGCCTTTCTTACCTTGAGCTTCGTCGAGTAGCTTCCTTGCTTCCTCCTAAAGTAAAGCAACTACGGACACTAAACTAAAGCCGTAGCTAGCTAGCCTTTTGAAGCAGCCTGAAAGCAGCTATAGCGCTTGAAGCGAAGGTACTCAACTGAAAGGATAATAGTCCAGTTTACTAAAGCCGATAAGGAGAGGGGAAGAAAGAGAACTACTATATTACTGATTATTAAAAGAAAGGACTATAACAACTGGCACCTTAGCGAGTCCCTTGGCGAGAAAGAAAAGAGATAACTAATTAACTACGCCTTACTAGTCCTTAGGTAAAGAGTCCCTATTGAAAAGAGACTAATGACGCAAAGGGATCCCTTCGCTCATAAGGAGGGTCCTAGAGGGAAGAAAGAGAGATTCTCCTTGCTTGCATACCCTTTTTTACTTCTTTTCCTTTCTTACGCTCTTCGATAGCTGCCATTCTTTCTCGACTATCCATTTTTAAGCGAGAGCCTTTTCTGTTCCTTCCACATACACATAGCACCGCGGCACACATACTGTGGAGAGGGCCCATACCAGCGCATCATCGGGGAGTTAGGATAATATGAAAAGGAAATGAACAAGGAAATCCGATGCCTGTGGTTTCATGCCTGTTGTTGACCTTGACCCAGTGGACTTTGTTTACCGAGAAGCAGTATAACCAGCGGCTAAGGCAGATAAAGATAAGGTTCAAAATCCTGTCGGAGATGCGAGCAGATGATCCCTATCCAGTTGGAGATTTAGATTGAGATCGAGAGTCAGTAGCATTCCTTCCAGTCCCAGTCAAATAAGCACCGGTAGCAGGAGAGAAGGTAGCATAGGTTGTAACACCAGCAATTGACTCAGCATTCGAATCAGCATCTAAGCCAGATCGAGAGCCATTCATTGGAGATCCATATCCTCTTGATTCACCGCCTGCAGGAGAGGAAAAGGCAAGAGTACAGGGAACAAAGCACACAGGAAGGGTATTGAAACCGAGCTTACCCTTTTGACTCAGGACTTGTAGCGGTTGACCGGGTTCCCGCAGCAGCACTTGTTTAAGCACCACTAGGGACAGACCCAGATTGAGTAGACCCCCCAGCAAGCCCATTTACTAGTATAGAAATATAAATTTGAATAATAGATCCAAGAAGGTAAAGAGAAGAACTCCTAGGGATCTCTTCTCATAGCGCAGCGACGGAGAGCTTCTGACTATAGCTCGAGAAGCTCGCGTAAGGGTAGCCGCACTATCCTCCTGAGTCATGTAGCTAACTAAGCCAGTATGGATGCTATCGAAGAGCTAAGGGGAGCTATCCGTAGTCTTCCTGTAGCTAAGCGAATGTGGCTTCCCCCAAGTAAGGATAGATAGTGAAACCTTGAGGTTTAGGACTCGCTATGAACTTCCTTCCCTCTAGATAGATAGATAGGTAAAATCCTTCCTCTCCTAAGGTCAGGTTTTTATTACTTAGATAGGGTTATCTCATCTTTGATCTGTCCTTGGGAAAAGGTTTGGGACTTATCTAGCTTCCTTTGTTCGTCCTCGCGGATTGCTCATACTAAAGGAGCTGCCCTTCGCTAGAAGAACGTAACCAGTCGCTCCTTACCATCCCAAAGCGTAAACGTCAGCTTTCCTTTCCAAAGGATATTACCTTCCCCGAGCGAAACCTTCTTCCTCATCTAGTACAGGAAAATAAACCTCGGCCTCTTTGGCCTCCTTTTCACAATTCTTTGGAACTATGGGACCTTCCCTCCAAAGCACTTACCAGATCAGAGTCTCTGGCACTTCATTTAGCAGGTAAGACTGGGTCGACATTTCCTGTATTTCATTTTGCAGTTTACACTGGGTCGGCTTTATCTAGGGTTCTTTCTTGCTTGTTCTCCTCTTTCCAAGAGAATTCTCATGCTTTCCTTTCTTCAATCCATATTTGTCCTCTCTTTTTCAATAAGTAGCAGTTAGACTGTCGGAGGGGATACCCTTCGCAGATCCGGCCTGGTTAAGAAAATCGGGATATCCGAGGGTTGTACTTTCGAGGCAGCTTTCCAGCTTTTGTTGGCTTCTTCTTCTTTTACTCTTAGGAGAGTCTGGCTAGTGCTTCTTTGCCGTCTCGCTTCGGAGCTGATCTTATTCTGAACGTAAAGCGAGATCCGGTCATTATGGCAAGTAGGTTTACCCGTTTAGCAGGTGAGTTTGCCTCCCTTGGTTCCATTCCAATCGCAAATCAAGGAACGGGGCTAGAGGACTCTCTGACTTCTTCACGTCGTGAGATCCTTGGTAGGGGTCTTTTTCGTCTAAAACAAGAGTGGAAGGAAGATAAAGTGGTCTACCAATCTCATTTCATGACTCGTAGCCCCTGCTAACTCCGTGACAGCCGCAACAGATGGTTTTATTTCGTGAACTAGCTTTCTTCCTGTTAAGGATTCCCTCTTCCTACGATATTTTTCGTGAAGAAATATTACTTCGTCTATTCCCGTTCTATTAGGGTATTCCATCGCCTTTTAAAAAAGGTGCTTTTCTTTCTTCTTTCATTCCCATTCGGTCTCTAACTTGAGCGTCGGCCTCAACCTTTGAGAATACCGAGTAGGTTCTTTCTTCCTTATTTCCGTCTTCTTTGATAAGATTGAACAATGGTGTCGGCCGAGGGTTTCTTTGTTCTTTCTATTGCCAAGAAAAAGGAGCTACTAAAAGTCTTACGTTGGCCTCCCTCAACGAAAGGGACAGTCCTTTCTTTCTGACTCGAGAACTTCTTCACGCTTGCCATTTCGTTTGAATGGCCTATAGAGAAGAGCCTATAAGAAAAGAAGAGTTTCAAGAAGCATGAGGTGGGTTCCCAAATATGGTTTGCACCGGGCTTTCTAGTAAAGAATTGAAAACCATGGATACCCTCTTCGAGTGAGAGCTTCACAGGCGTAGGAAGTAGCGAAGGGTGTAACCACCGTAAGCTATCTGAAGCGAAGATGAGCACGGCTAGACCAGGTGAACAAACTACTTCTTAACCACGCACTTTGCGAACAAGAACACAAATGGGCGCAAACATCCTACAGTACTGGCCTGCCCCAAACTCTTCTTGACAACCGTACTGTGGAATCCCCTCACCTAGAGTGCATCTTCATTCTTTCTCGTCTTTTGGAAAAAAGAAACCCCCAATGCCCTAGACGAGGGTTCTTTCCCTTGTTCTTCAATTCCCATCTTTTTTTTTGCAAAGATCATTCTCATTGGTAGCGCCGGCCTATAGTTTGAGAGCGCTTCACTTGTTCCTCGATAACGTGAAGATGAATATCCGATTCGACGCAGGTAAGCTCCTAGAGGACGACCTAAATTCCAGGGAAGCTCCTTGTGTTGTGTATTGTGATCAACCCACCTCTGGCTCGTCCCATTACGAAGCGAACCCTATTTGATTTGGGAAAAAGCTCATTCCTATGGGGTATTCCCCGGCCTTTAAGTGCTTCCTTTCTTTCCTTCATCTTGGATAGTGTCTGACCCTCTATGCAGGAGTTTCTTCTTCTGCTCCTTTCGATCCTGAACGTGAACCGTCCAGAATGAGGATCGATCTTCTTCTTTCGTAGCAGTTCGTATCCTTACTTCCTTAGGTCTCCGAATAGCACTGTTCTCTCTCTCGGTGCTGTAGCCATGTCGGATCTCTGGGACCTTCCTCCCGAGTGGACTTTCCAGATCGGTACTATCTGATTCATCAAATACAGGAAAAGCACTTTCAGGAATCGAACCTGCGGACTCGAGGAAAGGAAGCCTCTGTCTCGTCGACATCAGGATCGTTAGCCTCGGCCTCTAAGGCCTCTCTTTCGCGACTATGAGGAACTCGAGGAACTTCACTCCTTCCCCGAACGAAAGCCTTTCTGACGAGTTAGAAATCCCGGGAATCCTCTCGTCAAGCCTTACCGACCAGGAAGGAAGATGTACCAGGAACGAGATTCATTCCCTTTGAGGAGTTTCACCTTTCGAAGCAGAACGCGGAACTCTAGGCCTAACAGCCTAACAACAACAACAGGAGGTCCTTACGCTACCAGTCCTTAATGTTGAGGAACGAATGCCGGTCTCAGCCTTACATACGAGGAAAGTAGGCCGGAAGGAGATTCATCTTCATCTGAACGTACAGCGAGACGAAAAAACCATTTCTTAGTGCTATTCTGTTGAAGCCTTACTGACGCTGACGAGGAAGGAAGACCGGAAGCAGATTCATCTTCCTTCTTTTTGTAAAGAAACTCCCCATTTAGGGATTCCCTAGCCGCAGCTTCCTTTCTTTCTGACTTGATGACTTCTTCTTACCCTCAAAGGAGGAGATTCTCTATCTTCTTCACGCTTGCCGGGAGCTTCCAACGGGGATTATGGGAATCCCTTCCCACCTAGTGAAAAGGGAAGATTCGAGACGAATAGGACTAATCGTTCTGTAATCGATCCGCTTCTCAAAGTCATCTGCTCATTGAAGGAAGTGAGATCGGCGCGGAATTCTCGAACCCAGCTCTCGAGAGTGTTGAGCGAAGTCGAAGGAACCTGTTGGTTCGAATCAAAGACCGATCAATAAGCAGTATTAAATACTTTAGTAAAAAGGCTGGGACTCTCTTCTTATTTCAACTCCCCAGTTCGTTGGAAAGTGCTATAGATGACCCTCAAACAAGAGTGGAAAGAAGCAAGGGGTCTGGGCCAGATAGACCTCGTTCTAGAGGCCAACAAGGCTCTTTAAAAGGCCTCCCTTTCAAAAGTGAACTATGGCACCTTCCCTCACTGTCCTTCCCCACTGTACCTGTCTCTGGTCCATCTAAGCACTATGAAGAAAGAAAGGACTTGGAGTCCTCATGCAGGACAAATGATGACATCTTTCCGTATCAAAGACCATGCTTAGCGAGTGTACTAGTTATGTCGTAATTAGAGTATTGTTCTTTGCGAGTGATTAAACAACACCAAACGAAGGAACGAACCAGCTAACGACCGACCCGCGATCGAGGATGGAGACAGCCGTGAGGAGATCCTAAAGTCCAGGCAAAGCGACAAGAACAAACTACTCCTAAAAGAGCAGCGGAAGTCCCATTGCATTGAGAGTGAACAAGGGTAGTGAAAGAAGGCAAGGACCAGGGACATGGTACAGAACCTCCTGCACCACCAGCTACAGGAATTAAGCTACCACTTGATCTTGACCCTGTAAACTGAAGTAATGGTTGAAGACCCTGGTCTCATGCCCGAATGGCATAGCACCGCCCAGTATCTATCCCTGTTCCGATATAGCCTACACATTCCCAGTAGAACATCCCTTGTCGAAGTGTGATGAAAGGGCGTGGATAGGGGAAGCCTGTCCCAGCATCATAAAGTGCAATTCCAGTGCCATCTTAAAGTCCTATTCCAGCATTCCTTTTCCTACTAGTCATTTCTTATCTAGGCGCTGTTCAAGCAGATGACGTTGATCCGGGACCAGAGCCTGTCGACTAAGAAGTTGATAGACCGTCGGAGGTCCTCATCAGAGTCAGCAGGGGACAGGAAGATAAGAAGCACCAGACCTGATGTAAACACACATAGCATGAAGGGCATAGAATGTACCAAAGCAATGGTTGGTTCCAGATCAAGCTAATATAGCACCACAACCAGTAGAGGAAGCAAGAATGGAGATCGGTGAAATCACCTATGTTATATTATAAACAAAACAGAGGAAAGGGAAGAGGTGATGTCCCTCAAAAGGACTACCCAGAACCTAATGACTCAACAAGTCCAGCAACATACCCCTCGACCGAGTCGGACCCTCTTTCACAACTCTTAGGAACTCTAGGACCTTACCTCGCTATCCTTCTTCGTCTTCTTGGTGCTGGCCTTAGTCGTACTCATCGAGCTGATCTTCTTCGGAGGTTTACTTACCTTCGCTTTAGTTATGAAACAGCCTACCAATTTGACCCCGCCGCAGCTTCCTTCTTGACGAATAAGATATTTCTTTATGGTCGAGGCCTACTTTCTTTCTCGTATTGAGAAATCACTATCGCTATTGTGTATGCCCACGCCGCGGGTTCTTTTCTTTCTGACGAGTTGACTTCTTCATGCTTGCCATTTCGCTGGCCTTTACTAAGAGCCTCGAACTATAGTTGAAAAGAAGGAACGGGTGGGGACTCTGCTTTGCGAGTGATGAACTACTCCAGTCCAGTTAGCCAGAGATTGCATCTTTTAAGAGAATCTTTATAGCAAAGAATGGCCAAAAAGGCGCCTCAAATGATGTGTAAACCCATGAAGGGTAACGATCATACGTTTTTATGTACTCAAGATGGCCGTAGAATCGGTTTAGGAAGAATCAGAAAAAAACCTCATTGCTCATTATTGGGGATCTCTTAATTTGATCTTTGCTTAGCGAGTGAAGTCCTGGGTTTGCAACAGCAACAAGAGAAGAACAAACTACTCCAGTTCGGGCTATGCCAGAGAATCTTTATAGAATCAATGGTAGAAAAGGCTCCTATTTGGATGAAAACAATCACCCATCAGGGTATCGATCTTACGTTTTTCTTTAGTCACCATGACCGTACAATCCGTTTTGGAAGAATTGTAAAAACCCCATTATTGGGGATCTCTTGATTTGATCTTAGCTTTGCCAGGGAACAAGGGATGGTCCGGGACTAGTCCCTGATCCTCCTACCGGCGACTGTAAATACCACCTGATCTATACCCAGCAACAGATGTAATGGTGGAAGTACCTCGTCACACACACATCCCTTCCAGGCCAAGGGAAAAAGCACCAAGGGTAGAGCAAAGAACTACTTCTAACTGTAGAAGACCAGGCATAGCGAGGGAGTCTCCTTCCCTAACAGCAAGAAACTCATCAAAATGCAATGAACGGAGCTACAGCTACCCGGAGATTCTCTTTGTTCTGTATTGAAGTCGAGGAAGTAGCAGTAGCTGTAGCTTCTTCGCTTAGTTGATTTATTAGTAACTGTAGCTGTAGCAAGTAGCTCAAGTAGCTTTATTGGCGAGTAGCTTATTAGCAACATTGGCTAGTAGCTTACAGTAGGAAGTAGAACAAATAGACTGACGCTTTCGAGTTCCTTTACTTGCTTCAAAGCGAACTAAGGAAGTAGTAGTAGCTTCTTCTACAGTAGCCAGCCTTCTTTTTAGGACCTGATGTAACTCCCCGAAGGGCCCCCGACAGGGCCTCCGAAGTAGTAGTAGTAGTCATAGCAGCAGTAGCAGGAGTAGCAGTACTCGTGCATTTCCCTCTATAAAATACCTATAACATCCTTCTAGAAGCGAGCGAAGGGACTAACTAGTCGTTAGGCCAGAGAGGAGCAGAAACGAAGTAGTATTGAAAGGAGTGAGCGAACGGACTCAAAAAGGGAGTGAGTGAACGACCCTCAGAGGAAAGAGCCGCTAAATAGGGAGTGCACCGCTCGGGGAGTGGTGTTCTCTCGTCCTCTTCCTTGTCCTTGACTTGCTTGAAAGCTAACTAAGGAAGGCAAAGACCGAACAAAAGACTAAAGGCACATAGAGGAGGTGCTCTCACGTTTCCCGGCGAAGAGCTTGAAGCAAGGGTCTTCACTTCCGGCTGAAGACTGAAGTGAAGACCTGGCTTTAAGCCTCTCATCTTTGATCCTTTATTTATATTTATATGGACTTCATTCTGTAAGGCTGTTAGGAGCCGAGAGAAGGCGAAAGAATAGTAAAGCCCCTTAAATGGAGAAAAATGCCTGCCCCTATCCGACGGAAGACCTTGGTGTGATCGCTGCAATCGTTCCTTGTTCCCGTCGAAAGTCAGAATTGAGGAGCGGTCAACACTGTGTGTTGTAAGGCCTAGCTCACCCCTTAAAGGAAATAAGTGGCATTCTAGTAAGTCTGGGTGGGATCTATTCCAAAAGGTATCACCCAGCTAGGCGAATCACAGTATGTTTGGCCTGGCTGTATAAGTGTAGCCCGAGAGGGCGGCTAGCACCTCAGGAGCCCTTTGTTACAAAATACTCTAGCTCCGCCCGGGGCCAACCAGTATGACGATTAGTTTCCAATCTGAAAGCAAATATAAGACGAATCCAATGAGCTAATGAGAAAGCGTCTGGAGTTACTTGTACTTTTCGTGGAGATAGAGGGAAAGAAGCTTAGTAAGCTAGTAGCACGAAAGTGCCTTCTTCAACCGACCAGTGTACTGGTTTTACTCTTTAGTAGGCGGGGCATACTGACTGGGTTTACCGATCCATAAGATGGGCGTTATAAGAATGCGTCTGAAGTCCTAATAGGAAAACTAAGTCTTTAAGTCATGGGCTTATTGCCTTGTTCTAATAAGAACTTAGGTAGCCGTTCAGGTAGCATCTCGAAAAGACCTCTTGGTTTCTGAGTTTTCGAGAAAGAATATCGTATTGAATGAATGCCCTTTTTTCCAGGATTTAGATCGAAATCGAAAGGAAAGCAAAAGTAAGACAACGTGCTGGTTCTCCGAGATGGATGCTTGTTTTTCTTATGCTATGAAGAAAGAAAATAGAATAAAGAGTCACCCTTTCACTTAGTAATAGTATGCATGATGCATACGCCGACATGGATCGGAGAGAGGGCTTGGGGCTAATACATATAAAATAAATATCCCTGTCCGATAATACGGGAAACTACGACCACATAGAGAGTGAAATAGATAGTTAGTATAGAAGTCAGAATTAGATCTTAAGATCTTAACCTCTTAAAGATATAAAATTCTTTACTCTTTTCAAGAAATTCCGTCTATCGTCTCAAGAAATCGGTCATTGGTTAAAGTTTAAACGTTTCAAGATCGGAAGTCACTTTAGTGCATGGGACAGCGGGGAAATGAAAGCAGCAAAACATCTTCGAACCATCAAAGATGCATCATTCTCATTGTCGCCTCGGGCGCAGTCCTTCTTCCCATCTCCTTGGCCTTTCATTCCAGAGTTATTGGCTTTCTTCCTATGGTAGCACTGCCTATTCTTCTTAAACGAATCTATGTTTGTTATCACAATTAACCTGGTGTGAACTCGGCTCAAGCCTAAGGCAATAACGAAGAACGACCAGGCGCAAGGGAGAACAAGTGCCAGCCAGTCAATCCCTGGACCCGGCTCAAATGATTTGATCCCAAGTGTCATCACAAAAAGAAGCTGTCCCATGCCCACTACGTGCTAACTACAAGGGAGGAGGAAGGGTTCAATTCTTTTTAAAGACCGGGCGAAACCGGGGCGGTCACTATTTAGCTCGTTTGGATGGAATCAGGGACATAATGGAGCTAGAATCTTCCTCTGAGGGGTCTGCGGGGAGAAAGGGGAAAGTGCTTTCTTGGCTGGCAATCTAATGGGTAGAGATCATGTTCGGTAGGCAGCAGTTCTTTCGACAGCTAGGAGTTGACAGACTTTTTCGATTTCCGCGCACAAGTAAATATCCCTTTTTGAGCTTGCCCAGTTTCGGCAATGAATCCTAACCTCAAAGGTGCTTTGAATTCACTTTTATCAGTTTTCCTCTCAGGTGCAGATGAATAAGAAATGTGATGTTATCAACTTAAGAAGTTCTTTTAATGTAAAGAGAAATCCCTGTGTGACCCGACTGAGAGGAATAAAGAAGTCTATACTATTCGAGAATCCGTCTTCTTTTTGAGGAATGTAAAACTGGTGCTATCGCCTATCATATAGTCGATCCAGGATTAGCGAACATTGCTTCCACTTTCATCAATATTGGCTGGGATGGGTTCAGCTGTATACTCTCTAGGTAGAAGATCTCCGATCATTAGCTCGGTTTCCGCAAAGAAAATCACTAGCTAGCTATAGAAAAAGCTCTTCTTTCATCAGTTGCCGATGGTGCTATCGTATTCGAATAGTTTTTCATCCGGCAGTGTAAATTTTCTAGATTGAATCCGATCTTACTATTCAATTACAGAATCCAGTGATAGAATCCGCTCTTTGTAGGATGATTTGAGATTAGTAATTAGCGGTTAGTGGTTGAAGTAGACTAGGTAGCGGATGTCCTTATAGAGTCTATCTTTTGATGCAAGCAGCTTTTGGGCAGTACTCCCACTTGGGCTTTGAAGGAAATTCTTAAAAAAATACATTGACATTGAAGTGGTATAGCGATGCTCGCGGAGGTGATTACCTAATTATCGATATTGCACTAGAAGACAAAGACCTATTTTTGAGGCGAAATCCCTTGCTTGGGGGTGGGGGAAAAAGAGTAAATCCACGAAAGACAAGAACAGTGTTTTGGAGGTTTGGATTCATAGACGCACGGATAAGACCGACGCCATTCAAGCAATGAAATTTTTTTCAGCAAAAACTGTCATCCGCTGAGATAGAAAAAGAGAAGAAAGCTTTGGGAGTGAAAGAGATCGGATTAGTGGGATTCCTTACGTTTTCAATTTCTTACTTATTATTCTTATCCCAGCCCTCCAGGGACTGAGGGCACTACTAGTACTAGGTAGGAGTAGGGTTTACCTAACTAAGCATTTCATGTTTTATCTGCTCGCTCTTGGTCGTTTAGTAAAGGAATCTCTACGGAACAACTGACTGAGGAATTGAGTCACCGGGTCACTCTGGCTTTCGAGGACACTCTGGGGGAGGAGCTCTTTTTACCTAAAGTTAGTAATGGAATCGCTTTCAAAGCAAGGAATGTAGGGGACTGCCACTCCCTTAGAATTCTTATCTCTGTTATCTATAGGATCCACGAAAGAAATTGACTTGAGTAGCACCCTGGGTTTTTCCTGCCCTACGCGCACTCCCCCAGGGGAAAACCAGAAAGAAGCCTTTTTCAAGGGATCCAGCAGAAAGGGGCACCAGCGAGAGATCTCCATAATTCGGTTTTCCTAGGGATTTCCGTTGAGGTCCGTACGAGAACTTCGTAGACTAAATAGATCAACCTGCGGGTGTAGGCACCTTTTCTCACCTTTATAGACGAGACTCCCCTGATGAATCTATCTTCCCTTGCCTCCGAAAAAGCAGCCGAAGCAGCATTTCCTGATACGCATACAGTGGTTGGTCCAGAAACAGTGGGGTCTTTCCCTCGAATGGATCTTTCCCTATTAGTAGGGTCCCGTTCTTTATTGTTTAGGGAGTTCTACTGTGTCAGATACACTAGCCTCAGAGTATGGCAACGAAACTGACTTGATACGAGCTTTTCAAGTGGTGATGCCAGACGACAACTCCTTTTGTTGTCGAATCGTCGGTTTTCATTATTTAATTAAAGGTGGGGTTGCGAACGAAGGTAGTTTACTTGCTTACTTGTAAGGAAGACAAGAGTGAACAAAGCGGCTAGAAGAGGGATTTGCTTTCAATGTTCAAGGACATGAAATGGTAGATCACTATTTAGTAAGGGGGTTCGCAGAACCCGGGGTAGAATGTTGGGTAGAAAGGTCCTCTTAGAATGAGGACTCGGCTCTTGTTCCTTTAGAGGGATGTTCCGCATCTGCTCTTGTTCCTGTATTGAAATGCTATTGTAAATAATGAGCCAGTAGCTGTTTCCAGCTATCCTTGCCCGCGAGAAAGCGTTCTAATGAAAGCGTTCTAACGATAAGCTGAAAGTCCTTACTAAACTCTCAGGACAGAATGACAGACCGACCCTTCCCCTTCGCTACCGACGGTTTAGGCAAGCTGAAGGAAGTGGGTCAAATGCCATTTCTATAGTATAGGATTCCGTGTTCAAGGGCTCAGTAGGGAAGCAGAGTCGGTTTGTTAGCGCCTTCCGGAGTTTTATAGCTAGTCTTCTCTCCGTCCCGATTGCCGCTAGTCAGTAGCTCGCTTCCGGAGAAACGACATTCAACAGGAGAAACGAAACTTTGAATAGAAAATAGAAGGATCAGTGCCCGTAGCAGTCCTGGAGTTAGGTTATGTTGGTCGTGATGAGCTCTACTAGAAAGAACTTCTATTCCTATTCATAGAGTAAGTGCTATCTAAGGGGCCCAGCCCTTGAATTCCGTTCCGTAGTTCAGTCCGGAACTCCAGATGTGTAAGTAGCGGCCAAGCGGCTCTGTCCTTTTCAAAGAGGTTATCCTTCTCTGTCCCCGCTTGTTAGTGTTATAGGCCCCTCTTCTATTCCGGACGGGGTTTATTATATTTATAATTAATAAGAAATAGAGTCTCACTCAATATTCAAAGGATCTTTCATTGATCAGAAGGTGTTGTTTCTTTCCATCCCTAGGTTGCGGTTTAGAAGCACTTCATAGTTTGTTATCCGGAACTCCATTCTAAGTCTAAGGATGTAGCTGCTGAATATCCAATAGTTGACTTAATAAAAGTTCTCGGACATTATTTTCAAAGAGAAAGTTTGAGCTATTTTTTAAGAGTAGAGTGGGTTGAGTTGGGAAGCGTCTTTCTTGAGCTTAGCAAGCGGAAGGGGTTTCATCGGAGAGCAAACTCCCGAGATATTAGTGGCTTGATGAACTATCCCATTTATGAAGATTTAAATTTTCGTATGAAACAGATCAGCTGGTCCGAATCAATAGAATCTGGAGTTGTTCGGATGATTGCCCCTGCTGGGAATCGATTCATGCCAAAACGGGACTTCTTCACTTGTCAGTCGCCCGGGGCGCTTCTTGTTTTATTTTCTTGATCCCCTTGTATGATGGTCTCGAACCTGCTGAATTAGCATGCGTTGACCACTTTATCTTGATAGGGGCATTTTATACCTTTCTTCAACCCTCGCACTAAGGGGGCGCAGCTAGAAAAAGAAACCAGATGGTTAGAAGTAAAGGCCGAACGTAGGTGCTACACCGAGATTTAATAGCATACCATACATTATGGTAATCACGAGAATCCCTAGGTTTCAGTCCTAAGCTCCAGCCTTTGTGGATCTAGTAGGGGCTTCCGTCCCGTCCCGAACGGATGAGATAATCGAAGTCTTTTCCCGCGTCAGCGGGAGGATGTTTGTGGTCAAAGATCTCAGAGTTTGAAACTTACACACTATAAACCTAAAAAGAAAAGTGATCCTCAATCTTTTTATTGCTGGAGACACGGATTAGTCTTCAATAATTGGTTAATCACAGCGAGCGGCTCTCTGGCCATTATCAGACTAAACCAACCAGATGTCTTCGCAAGCAAAAGAAGAGTTGTCGCTATTTCTGTCCACCAGTTACCAGGGTATCTATCTATACTGAATACTCATACTCGATCCTTAACCGATGCCGCGGGGCAGACGAAGAATGATTGTATATAATCAAATTCGAGAAAGAATCTCTGCTCCCTCTTCCCTGCGTATGCTCCCTTCTTCACCGCCGCCCGTTCTTTCTTCACCGCCACGCAAGGAGTCCCATTCTGCAAGGATAGTCGTGGTTAGAATCACAAGCACATAATGTAGCTAAAATCACGAGTATAATCATAGCTAAAAAGGCTCGCCCTTCTGTTGGAGCAGCTGCTCTCCGAGTCGCGGAGATATCTTATTTCTGAATAGTTACCTCGTTCCATTCACCACAAGGCATCCGTCTTCCTAACTTCATCAATCTTGTCCCTCCGAAGCCTTGCTCTATCAAAACGATTGCTAGAAGAGTCGATCACTAAACCCTTACATAACCATAACATAGGTGGCTTAATAACCTTTGCATAGAGCCGCACTTGAAAGAAAGGATACATCTGAGCTAATTTAATTGAAATTCTTGTGCGTATCGCGATGCTCCTTGCTTTTGCCGTGGAAAGGGGTTCGTCTTGGCTTTGTCTGGTAAGTTGCGATGGCTTCAGGACACATTCTTTCGAAGAAAATTACATGGATAACTAGGGAACCACTACAATAGGAAATAACGGATCTATTCACTTAAGTTGAAAAAGCTGCTTCATGGATATCTACCTAGGGAAGGTCGAAAGCTGAAGGAAGTATAAAAGAAATAAGATCGTGCTTCGTCTTCGTTTACTACACCGGCAATAGGATCGTCTCGTCGAGTATGAAATGAATAGTAGCAACCAACGGTGTGAAAGCGTCCGTTAACTAATAGGTATAGGTAGGTGTAATATGTTATAGCTGGCAGCTCCGGAGCTGTAGCAAAAGGCTTATTGCTTATCAAATAAAGTGATTGAACTATCTTACTTGGGCGGATGGGTAGAAAGAGGCGACTTACGACACCTCTGTTAAGGGAGAAACTTTCCTATGTAGATGTTGCACATCAGAAGAATCCGAGCGCTTGCTAGTAGTTTAATTGGCACGTTTTAGACATCAGAACAAGAAATCTCGTGATTGATGGTTGGTCTTTCTCTCGATAAAAGGCAATGCATAGACTGTGGTACTAGTCAAGCATGAAAAATTCAATCGTTATAAAGTGGCTCTGAACGATTCAGATGGTGTTGACCGTATAAGGAATAATAAAGTCAAGAAAGAAGACTAAGCTAGTCCGCTTGTGTATGTTTATGTCAGTCCCTTGATCTATCATGAATCGCGAATGAAGATGTACCCCGGTAATTGAAGAGCCGCCCTTCTCTTTCTTCCGACAGCTCTAGAAGAGGGGCTTGGGTTTAATTCGAGGTAGTTGGTAGTTGGGACAAATCTAGATTGAGCCTCTGTTCCTTAACAAGTAAGCAAGTAAACACCCTTATTATATGATATATAATAAGCTCGTAAACAACCTTATATAATATAGAATAATATAAGCAAGTAAACTACCTTTCTCAAGTCCTTTCCCTTTGGCTGCCTTACTTGCTTACCTGGGAATTACTTCATAACTACTCTATAACCTTTAAGCTTCGGCTTCGATGACTTATTCTAAAACCTTCCTTACTTTAGCTCTAGAACGAGGGTAGACTTCCTTGCTTTCTTATGTTAGAACCTGACAATCTCTATCACTAGAACAAGGGATTGAGTCCTACAATGCTGTCTTCCTTGCTGGCTTCCTCTCCCAGCTTCTTTCTTTGATCCAATCCCCCTCCATGGGTAGAAATGAAGGGGGGAATGGCATACGTTGGTTAATGAACAACTTCGGCTATCCGACCCCTGTTCTCAACTAAGATCACAAAGATCACAGAGGAGGAGAGTAAAGCTCACTTCATTCTTCATTTTTTCACTCATTTAACAAGAATATAAAATCCGTCATAATAGAATAAAAGGAACGAAGTAGCTTGTAAAAGGAACGCTTTAGTCGTAAGACACCATGAGCAGCAGGATTAACAAATAGGACGGGGCTCGACTTATAAAGAAGAGGAAACGAAGTAGTCGGACTAATAATATGGGCTAGATAGTTCAATCCTAAGAATGATTGAAAAGTCGGAGCTTCGTTAGCGACTAGAAAGGCTTAGGCATCCCGAACAACAAGCATAAACGCCTACTCAGTAATTCCATAGAACTACAGAACAAACAAACCAACTTAAATAAGACCCTCGTAGAAAGAACAGGAAAAGGAGAGGGGTATGGTAGTTTACTTACTTGTTATGACAAGGGGGGTTTCTTTTCTCAGAGATTATATCATGGGTGCCCAAAACCTAGTTCACTTGCTGAGTCTCTGTGCCTTTCGTCTGACACCAAGAACGAATTGACAAGCCGATAACTATTGGTGCTGTTTCATTAACCATGGATCTGTTAAAGGCTAATTTCGTAGGTTATGGATGCCCTATGGTCGAGCTACTTCGTTACTGAAAAGGTAGTTCTCGTGCAGAAGGCCACTCCAAGGCTCTAAGATCTTAAGATTACCTCCATTCTAATCTCCCGAATGAAAAGCTATATGCTTAACACAGGCAAGTCGTGGATTGGATCTTGCAAGAGGATTTCCGCTTTAATTCGATCTTCCACTTGTGCTTCCCTCTTAGGTCGAAAGCAAGCTACTGCTTTCCTCACCACTGAGTACTCCGAACCGGTCCCCGCAAAGCCTTATACTGGGCTTGTTCCCTGTTTTTATTGATACCACTTTTTGAATCAATCTCCCACTTCTCTAGCTATCCTTCTGCTTTCTCTTGTGCTGGCCAGCCTTCTGAAGCTCTTTTTGAACTACCGTCTGACATTGCCTGCTGTGAAAGATCAAGAAATGGCTTTACCGGTAGGTGCTCCCTGTCCAACTGGTACTTTCCTTATGACTCCGACTGTGGTTTACCTGAGATTAGACCGATTCTCCTCCTGCTGCTCAACCCGCTCGGTCTGACCTGACTTTGACCGCTTTCTGATCGCTGGTCAATGAAAACCCTAGATCCTTAGCCCTATCCTTTGCTGGCTGGTTGCCCCACAGGGACTACTCCTTGCTCTTTGCTTTATTGTTGGATGGGGAAGAATAAGGTTAGACTGTCTCTAGGCAGCGAAACCTACGATTAAGGTTTTTAAGTTTGGGAGCATACAAGATGAAAAGAGAGTAATTTTGTAATCTTATCAAATCGGTGTTAAAACAGTCGCTTTTTCAGACCAAAAATAAGCGCTTTAATGCGTGGACCGTAAGCCCCTACTAACAGTACTGCAGAAGAAGCTGCAAGATGATTTGTAAAAGATGATGTAAAGTACTAGGGCATACCCCGGACCATCATCAGTGATAGGGACCCTAGGGTTCACTGGGAGGTTCTGGACAGAAGTGTTCAAACTCCTAGGGTCCAAGCTCAACTTCTCCACAAGCTTCCACCTAAAGTACGAGCTTCGTCCTTAGCCCGGAACTCGTTCAACGCTATAGAAGTAAGGATTCAGTCTCGCTTCATCGCTCGCTTGACTGAACTCGTTGGAAGAAGGGAGGCTGTCGATCGGAGCCTCATTCCTGATCTCCTCGGTAAGCTTTTCCTCTCTCTCTGGGTTCCGTTTCTTTGATTTTCTCTGCTTTTGAAATGGATGGGTTCTTTGGATTTTCCCGATCGGCGGAACCGAGTCCGGTGATGGATGGAAAGAAGTCAATTTAAAGCACTAATTCTGTTCTTTGATCGGAGGTCTCATAGATCTTCTTCAGTGCCTTCTCACTTAATGCTAACCGAGCGCGCTCATCAGGGTGGTTTGCTCGGGTTAGCCAAGAAAGCCTTAGCGCGCAAAGGCAAAGGCATAGAGCTCAAACACAGGCTTAGTAACAGATTCAAAGAGTGTAGTTAGCGGTCCTCGCTCCGGGGATTCGGCTTAGTAACCATCTTCGTCCACCTTTTCGGCTTAGGTTACTCAGTCAACAGACTCGGCTTAGGGTTCCAACCCTGCCCTATGGTTTAAGAAGAGCTTATAAAAGGAGTTGGTGTTAAACACCGATAAGAATTCATTCTAACTAGTAGCTAGTCATTACACACAAGAAACAGTGTAGGTTTCAGTTCAGTCTACGGTTTCCCCACCGGCAGTCGGATATCAATAATAACTTACCCTGCGTTAGTAGAGTGAGGAGTGAACGGACTCAAATACAGTTGTCAGGAGGGGCTCCGGCTTCTAAGGAATGAGAATGAGAATCGGCACCGTTCCTGCTGTGAGAGCTTGACTGATGATTTTCTACCTTGCCTTTTTATTTACTGATGTAAAGTAGGAACGCCCACTTAGAGGTTTCCGAACGGTCACGCTTTACCGCGTTGTCTCATTGGTAAGGGGGCTATGAGCTAAGCTATACTTGTAATCAAACAAAGGCTGACCCCGCGGAGAACCATCTAATGCTGTACTAGACTGGCTACTGTATGGCGCAAAAAAGAGCTCGTTAGGAGTCCACCATGGTGGAGGATAGTTCCCATAAATCCTCATCGCCTCATTATCCTTATAGCTGCCGGTAACAAACAAGCATTCATCTCTGATGTACCCGGAGTCCCCTCCCAGAACTATCTGGACTAGCGGGCCATCCCTAGCTGCCCTTGCTCGGTGAGGTAGGATAACCTTCCCTTCAAGCGGATAATATCGAACCGGAGGGAGAGGTCTTCTAGTATAATTTCATGTTGGTTTTTTGCTACTTCCCCACCATCTCTAAGAGGAGCCGAACCGGATTTTTTTCTCCGAACTGAGAAGTTCAGGAAGAGGGCTAGCCAATATGGATAGATGGATAGAGTAGCTTGGTTGCTTAGCAGATCGAGTAGCTTTCCCCAGGAGGGAGGGATAATTTTCTGAAAAAGGGATGGATAAAAGGAGCCTGTCCTTCGTATAAGGAAGATAGGTAGTCACAGACCTGCCCTAACCGGACTTGCCATCTCGAACCTGATCTTTGGAATAGACATAAGAGCAAATTCCCTGCTCCATACCATAAGAAAGGAAAGCTTGAATCGGAACGGAAGGCCTAGTATTAGCGCTAGCAGACTACCGGTTTTGATCTACTTACTTTTGCCCCCTATCTACTTTTGAACAGAGGCTTCGTAGTCCATTTTCCTTCCCTAAACAAAGGTATTAAGAATTTCATTAAACCTGGTAACTAAATTATGCCACTTTTTAAGCGCCATAAGCAGCCAAGCATAGTGGTTCGCTCAAGCAAAGCAATGGAGTTTGCGAGACTTCAAAGCGTTCCGGTAGTGCTTCTAGCAAGGAAATAGTAAGATAAGACCCTCTAACCAGAATTCGATTACACACGAGCTGCCAAGGAAGCTCTCGAAAGAGCTACCTCAGAATGAAAGCTACATCAATCCACAGGAATTCAATCCTAGATATCTCCACCTCGTAAAGCCGTAACAGCATCGACTCATTAATGCGCCCTCAAAGGGCAGCCTAAGGAACAAGGAAGAGGCTCGGCAGGAGACTCGCAACTAAGCACCTAAGCCCTAATTGAATCAAGATTAAGCTACTTGTGCACCCGAAGTATTATACTATTTGGTCTGGTGGTTTCGCCTAGTATGTATGACGTACATAGCACTAACTCTACTTTAGGGGGCAAGTAGGCCAGGCCTCTTAAGGTTACCTAGTTTGCTTCATCGCCATGATCATTAGAGCTCTCGATACCGGCTGGATCGGCGCACTTGTCACACTCATTTTCAATGGGAAACTTAGTTTCATCCATCACACGAAAGAAAAGATCAGACTCGGCACACGGATCAAAACCTGTCCTTCAAGCTGTCCAAGTTAGCTCTGTCATCTGTTGATAGAGTCTTTTCCTTATAACCCGGGCAGCAATAGTCATTGCCCCTTCCCGCTTAGCTTATGCTATCCTCTCAACTCATACTACAGCAGGGAAATCCTCTTTTCTGGACAGGGTCTTCCTTCTCGCAGAATAGGTATACTATGCTGAAGCAGAAGGGAACAGGATGCTTATTTAAATGTCGATGAGAATAGTAAGGATGCTCCCTGTATTATATTCCCAGATCTGAGCTACATCAACCCACCAGTTAGTACAGTTCGTCAGTGAGTACGTGGGAATTGCCCAGTAATGAATAGATATATCAGTAACCGGGTGAAGAAGCGAGGCGAAGCGTACCATCTACCTAGGGCCTTTGCTCCCTGTATCGGTTTGCGAGTCAGTAGCGGGGGAAGAACCTGTTCCTGTATCGGTTAGTTAGTTAGTATGGGTTTATTCCTACCTCTATTGATTGATCAACCGATGGGATGGAATCTGGTCCTACCTAGCATCCATCTTTCATTCAAGCTATCTTACATATGTGAATTTTACCTATACGAGGGGGAAGTAGTTGCTCTTGCGCCTTGCTGCTTCTCTTATCCCGCCCACCTCCCCTTTCTAACCTAGGAGAACCACTGAAAGCATTCGTACTTGGTTCCTTACTCCAGCTGAACTAATGCAAACTTACCGATGTTCTTTCAAGGTAGGGGGTGGGGAAGAAGAATATGGATTACTTGAACCTTTTGATGCATAAGATGGAGAGCTGTAAAAAGGCCCCAAGAGAGCTCCTTCCCATTGAGGCCTTTTACAAGGTCGAATGGAGGGGGCCAGGATCTGTAGTTCTGTTCTGGAATCCAAACAAAGAAAGTAACTAAATAGGCAGCGAGCCGTTCAGATGAGACCCGAAGAACAGGAAGAATAAATAGCAAAGGAAGAGACTTTCTTCCTAGAATCACAAGGTAGCATAGCCCGTTAAGTGAAGTAGTGCGCGAAAAGTCACGATTCGAATAAAGGAAGTTCGCTGGATTTCTTTTTTTAATTCTAGAAGTGTTGGTTCGAGTCCAATTCGTGACAAGGCCTTGGTCATATATCTGTCTCGACGCCTCCATTTTTATCGTTAGACGGATGACTGCCCCATTCCATTGCTGGTAAATAGGGAGTAGGACCCAGCTGAACTTCTTTGTCTATTTCTTGAACTAATAGAGATGGATGGAGCATGTGGATTGGCTTCCTTTCTCTTTCTCAGCCAGTCGACTGAAGATAGCGGGAGAGGGATTGATCACGGCTCACTAGCTGAATGCGAGTGAAGTCAAGAATCCAAAGTAATAGGTATGGGCTCACTTTCGGGTGCAGTCGGGCAGGCATTGACCGTTCCATGTCGAACCCTAGGTGAGACAGATCTAGTAGTCAGCTAGGGCGCTTTTCTCATTCCTTCGATCGTGTCTGACGTTCGGGTACGAGAAGCGAGGGGGGACAACTAGCTTCAGAATCTGGGTAGCCGTCCAGGTCAAGCATGACTGCTACTCAACATCACTCCCAAACTTAGCATTGGGGATATTGCTTTGTCAATGCGAATTTCCCTTCATAAATAGCATTTTCTCTTTCTTGATTATGAGACCTCAAAATGGACTCTTTTTCCTGCTTTTTCTTACTCCCAACTGACAACAGGAAGAGGCGTCAGAGTGAAGAGTTGTTTGCCTGGCTCACTGCTATGATAGGAATGAGGAATGACAAGACGAGCCAAAGGAATCATAAGAGGTTTCTGGGATCAGAAAGATCAGAGTTGAGGAAGACTTTGCGACGTGGATGACCATAATAGGTGAGCCTTTGAATCAGTCCTCCCAGCTTGGTTGAAGGTTCCGTGCAGTGGAAGTGAAGTTCCGTCTCACCATTCAGATTAAGCCTTGGACTTCCTTCTTCTACTCAGTTAGCGGGAACGAAAACTCTTCCTTCCAGTCTAGGTGTGAAGTTCATCTTATCAACAGGTGGAAGCAGCTCTGTTGTCTGGTTGTCTCCTGCTCTGTCTAATGAAGATGACTTCCCTTGCCACAAACAAAGCAACCCCAAAGTCCTAGGGAGTGTCGGGGGAGCAGGCAACTCTTTCTTCTGTGAGTTCCCCTCTTCTCTCTCTAAAAGTCCTAGAGGGTTGGGAGCCGTAGATGTCTTCTTGTTCATTAGTCCCCTCTGTCTGTTGTAAAATCCATAGAATCTGATAAGAATCTCTTGTAAGAAAGAAGGGCTTTTAGGCCCGCTAGCAAGGTTTATTTTGACTCTTGGGAGGGGATAAAGCTATAGGTTTGAATCTCCTACGTCCACCTTCTTCTGCAGCTATCGGATCTCCGACCGAGGTAATTTCCTTGCTGGTACCAAATCTGGTAACAAATAAAGAAATAAGTAGGCGTGTTTGGTTCTTCCCCTGGGTGACGGAGGAATCCAAGGTCCGGCCATTGCCATTGGTATAATAAGGTCTGGAAGCACCTTCTCGCCCACCTTTGTTGATGTCCGAAAGTAATATACACGGGCTTCTGAGAGGATTCTTTAATCAACCAAAACCTGCAACAGAGTCCTTAATTTCTACCACTTACAAGTTGAGAGATGTTCCATTCCCAATGGCAGAAGAAGGATGCAAGCTGGAAGGACTTGGACAAGATATTCTTCACTTGGACAGGAGATGCAGCGTCGGAAAGATCCCTCTACATGGGTGTGCTATAAAACTAGGAGAAGAAAATAACTAAACGGATCAATTCCTTTGACCGGTCCTTTCGAGCTTCCAGTTCTTCTGGATTGCTAACGTGGTTCGATGACGCCGATGGAAGGAACCACTGGAAATTCATCCAACTTCGATCCCCTAAAGGCAAGTGCGTAGGCTATAGAATCCCAAATAGAGCTCCTTCGGCTCTAAACAGCTACTGTGCTTATTTGGTCTATCAGCTACTCGGCCAGCTACTGACCTAATTGGGAGCTTTTCAGTCAAGGTCGTCGGATTTAGAGGTCCTTTCGCAAGGATCCAGATCATTCCATTGGGGGGAAAGCAGGAGTGATCCATATATAGATGAATAGTACCAGTGGAGTCGGACGGTGCTAGTGCTCTCACTTACGGAAAAAGGGCTCCCGCATCAGAAATAAGAGCGGCACCTCAACCAGCCACAGCCGCATTAGCAGTTCGCGTGAAATCAGATGCTACTGATACCACTTTGTATTGGGTGTATCGCTTTGGGAGCTGCACTGGACCTAACCCCGGTTATCAATAACCCTAATTTAATCAACTTAGAGCCAGGAAGCTTAATTCAGGCAAAGGAGGTTATCGGGGAAGCAGCGGGCGGCATCAAAGCGAGTTGTGCCACGGAAATTCAGGAAATTGTAGAAGCCACAGCAGAGAGGGGCTTCGACCCCCTAAAGCAATTACAACAGCACGAGGGGGCAGCAAACAGCAAAGCCGCCATTCTAGTAGGAGCTGTGTTGGTAGGGATTTTTTTGACAAGTGCGGCCGTGAAAGGCTTTGGTTAGCGTCTATGTTCGGTGTAAAAAAAGGCTATCCCCCGAAACTTAAGGTGGGGGGAGTCATGTTTCACCTGAACTAGGAACGAGGATAAGCGACTCCTTAACTAATAATAAAAGGTAGGCTAGCCTTTCAATCCAACAAAAGAAGAATAGACTTCACCCACACGTACTATAATTTAGCTAGTGCCCTTGGTTGTTCTTTGTTACTTGAACCTTTAGCCTAGTTAGATGTCCTACCCTTTTATCCTATTGAATTAAGTGGGAGAAAGCTCAATCGATGGAAGGGAAGAGAACAGCTACTACAGCTGGGAAAGTTTCTTTGGATAGAAGGAGGGGTAAGAGAAGAGAGGAAGGGGTTGGATTTCCTTGAGTTTCTTTGAGACCAATTTGACGGGCCTTCGCTCGCGGAAGAACTGGGCCGTAATAGCGAACTCTTTACATAACATAAAGTGAGTCAACTTGCTCGATGTAGGCTTGCTCCTCTTGGCAGCCTTCTTCAAGTAGGCTGCTTTCTTCGATAACGCTTAGGAATTCCTAGAGACTGAGCAACTAAGTTGAATTCTATTTCTTTGATAGCTATATATTTCGTAACTGGGCAGCCAGGTCGAGCGAACAATCGCATATGTAAAGGTGGGCG